ATCATTCATTGGCGGGGGAGAACTTTTATGATAAAGAACAAAAATTCGGATAGAGAAGCAAAAGTTTTAGCTCAACATATATGTATGTCTGTTTTCAAAGCACGAAGAGTAATTGATCAAATTCGCGGACGTTCTTATGAGGAAACACTCATGATACTGGAACTAATGCCTTATTGGGCATCTTATCCAATTTTAAAATTAGTTTATTCTGCAGCAGCAAATGCTAGTCATAATATGGGTTTGAATGAAGCTGATTTATTTATTAGTAAAGCTGAAGTCAATAGAGGTACTATTGTGAAAAAATTAAGACCCCGGGCTCGAGGACGTAATTATCTGATAAAAAAAACCACTTGTCATATAAAGATTTTTTTAAAAGAAAAATATAAAATTTAGATTTCTATTTAGAAAAAAATGGATGGAAAAATAATAGAAAAATATGGGACAAAAAATAAATCCACTTGGTTTCAGACTTGGAATAACTCAAAGTCATCATTCTTTTTGGTTCGCAAAACCAAAGAATTTTTCCATGGGTCTACAAGAAGATGAAAGAATACGGAATTGTATTAAGGACTATGTCAAAAAAAATAAGAAAATATCCTCGGGTTTAGAAGGAATTGTCCGTATAGGAATTAAAAAACGAATAGATTTGATTCAAGTCATAATCTATATTGGATTTCCCAATTTATTAATAGAAGGACGAACACGGGGAGTCGAAGAATTACAGATGAATGTACAAAAAGAGTTTCATTCTGTAAATCGGAGACTCAACATTGCTATCACAAGAATTGAAAAGCCTTATGGACAACCTAATATTCTTGCAGAATATATAGCTTTACAATTAAAAAATAGAGTCTCATTTCGAAAGGCAATGAAAAAAGCTATTGAATTAACTGAACAAACGGGTACAAAAGGAATTCAAGTGCAAATTGCAGGGCGTATCGACGGAAAAGAGATTGCACGTGTCGAATGGATCAGAGAAGGCAGGGTTCCTTTACAAACAATTCGCGCTAAAATTGATCACTGTTCCCATACAATTAGAACTATCTATGGAGTCTTAGGCATCAAAATTTGGATATTTGTAAACCAAGAATAATAAAATAAGAATAATGAACCTTTCTTTATCTCGCCATTCTGCTCATCGATAGAAAAAATTTAGAAACTCTTTTCTTCTTTTTCTTAATCAAAGAAAAACAAACAATTATAATTATATAAGGTTGAATAAAAATTTGATTTACCCTTTATTTAAATTTAATTTAGATTTTAGTATAATTGCTATGCTCAGTGTGTGACTCGTTAATTTTTTCTTTAGAGTTGAGAATTGAGATTGAAAAAAAAAAGGCTGACCCCACTATAAACTTAGTAACTATAAAAACTAAAGAAACTCAAAACTAATAACCAACTTATTGCTTCGTATTGTCGAGATCCCAAGAAACAGTCACTATATGACTGAATCAATCATATAGTTGTAGCAACTGAAATTCTTTTCATAAAAAAGAAATCTGATTATGAATTGTGAAAAAAAAGGGATGTGGAAAAAAGGAAGGATGATAGAAAGAGAGAATAAAGATCTCAATGATATATGATTCCCATATGTATGGTTTATGAAGAATTACCCCATAAAAAAGGCAGTGTTATAAAGCATCAACATCAAATAAAAATACAAAATATACAATTACAATAGAATAAGAAATATACAAATAAAAAATAGAAAGAAAATAGAAACATAGAAGAAAATATAAGAAATATAATAAAAAAAAATTAAATTAAAATAATAATCTAAATAATCTAATCAATATGGATAATATAGTCAGTCTATTATGTATGTAATAAGATAGATAAAGAAATAATAAGATATCAAAGATAGAAAAAGAGATAAAAATAGATAATAGAAATAATAAAAAATAAAGAATAATTGAATTGAGCTTCGGGTTAATAAAAACTGAGGAGATTGACTCGGAAACAAATAACAGATTTTGTTGAGAGCTCCATTGCAGAGTTCAGGCCTAAGTATTAATAGAGAAGCTATGGGAACGATGGAACCTGTGATTACATAGGATTTTCTTGAAAACGAATCAATCCTAATGATTCATTGGGTAGGATGGCGGAATGAACCAAGAAAAAATGGATTTCTTCTAAATGGTCATGAATTGACCCTACAAATGAAGGAGGAAAGAGTCAATATTCGCCCGCGAAACCTTTCTTTATTTTTATTTAATTTAAGAATTTTATTTATTGGATGACTGTTGGCGTGATTCAATAGAGGTAAAGTAAAATACTTTAGAAATTTTGATAAAAGAAAGAAGCATTATAGATACAACTACCTATGTAACAAATTCAATATAAAAAAAATTAGTAAATTCTAGTAAATTCTTTCTTAGAATGAAATACATAAATACATGTGTATATGTAATATTATTGAATCATTTCATTCGCGAGGAGCTGGATGAGAAGAAACTCTCATGTCCAGCTTTGCAGTAGAGATGGAATTCGGAAATAACCATCAACTATAACCCCAAAAGAACCAGATTTCGTAAACAACATAGAGGTAGAATGAAAGGAATATCTTGCCGAGGCAATCATATTTGTTTTGGCAGATACGCTCTTCAGGCACTTGAACCTGCTTGGATCACAGCTAGACAAATAGAAGCAGGGCGAAGAGCAATGACACGATATGCGCGTCGTGGTGGAAAGATATGGGTACGTATCTTTCCCGACAAACCTGTTACTGTAAGACCTACAGAAACACGTATGGGTTCGGGCAAGGGATCCCCCGAATATTGGGTATCTGTTGTTAAACCGGGCCGAATACTTTATGAAATGAGTGGAGTATCAGAAACTGTAGCCAAAGCTGCTATGGAAATAGCTGCATGCAAAATGCCTATACGAACTCAATTTGTTATTTCAGGATAGGTAAACAAAAGTAAAAGAAGAAGGAGTATTGAGAATGAAAAAACAACCACGGATTTCTTTATCTCTGGACAGACAATATTTCTTTTTTCCATTATCCCTTGCATTGAAATAAGAGATTAAAATAAAAATGATATGATTCAACCTCAGACCCTTTTGAATGTAGCGGATAACAGTGGAGCTCAAGAATTGATGTGTATTCGAATCATAGGAACTGGTAATCACCGATATGCTCATATTGGCGATGTTATTGTTGCTGTAATCAAAGAAGCAGTGCCCAACATGCCTATAGAAAGATCAGAAATAATTCGAGCTGTGATTGTACGCACGTGTAAAGAACTCAAACGTGATAATGGCATGATAATACGATATGATGACAATGCAGCGGTTATCATTGATCAAGAAGGAAATCCAAAAGGAACTCGAATTTTTGGTGCGATTGCTCGAGAATTGCGACAATTGAATTTTACTAAAATAGTTTCATTAGCACCCGAAGTATTATAGATGAAAAATAGGATATATCCTATCTATATATATATAATCTATATCTATTCTATATCTATAATCCATCATATGGAATATTTATATTTCTAATATTCAAATATCTGAAATAAATCCGATTAATAGAATAGATAGAATAGATTGTGTCTCATGCATATACTTTAAATTTCTAATAATTTTTTATAATTGAAGAATTTCAAAAAAAAATTCAATAAAAAAGAAAACAAAAAAGAAGCATGTTGATTATATCAAAATTAGGAGGCACCAATAACTATAGTTCGTCATGGGTAGGGACATTATTGCCGATATATTAACTTCTATAAGAAATGCTGACATAGATCAAAAGGGAAGAGTTCAAATAGTATCTACTAATATCACTAAAAACATTGTGAAAATACTTTTACGAGAAGGTTTTATTGAAAATGTTCGAAAACATCAAGAAAGTCAAAAAGAATTCTTGGTTTTAACCTTACGACATAGAAAGACTAGGAAAGGTAATAAAATAATTTTAAAGCGTATAAGCCGACCCGGTCTACGAATCTATTCCAACTATCAACGAATTCCTAAGATTTTAGGCGGAATGGGAATTGTAATTCTTTCTACTTCTCGAGGTATAATGACAGATCGAGAAGCTCGACTAGAAAAAATTGGAGGAGAAATTTTGTGTTATATATGGTGATTCTCCTGGGTACCCTAATTTTCTCTCGAACTTACTATTTGTAAAATAGAGAGGAGAAGTGAATTATAGAACTCTTCCTCTATTAGTTGATACTTAAAGGGGGTTCCCTGGAATGAAAGAACAAAAATTAATTCATGAGGGTTTAATTACTGAATCACTTCCCAACGGTATGTTTCGAGTTCAGTTAGATAATGAAGATCTAATTCTAGGTTATATTTCAGGAAGAATCCGGCGCAGTTTTATACGTATACTACCCGGAGATAGAGTCAAAATTGAAATGAGTCGTTATGATTCAACCAGGGGACGTATAATTTATAGACTTCGCAAAAAAGATTCGAACGATTAGATCATTCTTTTAAACATCCTTTTTGTAGGGATATAATTCGAAGTTTAAAAATGCAATAAACTGATTTTTTTTTTCAAAAAAAAATAGATTCAGAATGAAAGTAAGGAATGATAAATATGAAAATAAGGGCTTCCGTTCGTAAAATTTGTGAAAAATGTCGCTTGATTCGTAGGCGGGGGCGAATTAGAGTCATTTGTTCCAATCCGAGACATAAACAGAGACAGGGGTAATCCTTCTCAAGTTTTAAATCAAGAACTTTTTAAAAGAAAAACTCATGTACATGTAACATGTACATGTAAAAAGAAAGAAGAAAGAATTTGTTTTCATATGAAATGGATATTTATGTATCTGTATCTTTATGTAGATTTCTGATTCTTCTTTCTTTTTATTTTATTCTTATAAATATGATCTAATAAAATATGACAAAACCTATAGCAAAAATTGGTTTACGTAAGAATGCACGTATTGGTTCAAATAAGAGTGAACGTAGAATACCAAAAGGAGTTATTCATGTTCAAGCGAGTTTCAACAATACTATTGTAACTGTTACAGACGTACGAGGTCGGGTGGTTTCTTGGGCTTCCGCAGGTACTTCTGGATTCAGAGGTACAAGAAAAGGAACACCCTATGCTGCTCAAGCCGCGGCATTTAATGCTATTCGTACATTAGTCGATCAGGGTATGCAACGAGCAGAAGTTATGATAAAGGGTCCAGGTCTCGGAAGAGATGCGGCATTACGAGCCATTCGTAGAAATGGGATGCTATTAAGTTTCGTACGTGATGTAACACCCATGCCGCATAATGGATGTCGCCCCCCTAAAAAAAGACGTGTGTAGAAATAAGAATTCAAGAGATTCCAAGAGAAATAAATGATTCAATGATCTGATTCAATAATCATAAATAAAAGAAAAATAAGAGTATGGTTCGAGAAGAAGTAGCAGGATCCACTCGAACACTACAGTGGAAATGTGTTGAATCAAGAGTAGACAGCAAGCGTCTTTATTATGGTCGTTTCGTTTTGTCCCCGCTTATGAAAGGTCAAGCCGATACTATAGGTATTGCCTTGCGAAGGGCTTTACTTGGAGAAATAGAAGGAACATGTATCACACGTGCAACATCTGAAAATGTGCTGCATGAATATTCTACAATAGCAGGTATTGAAGAATCAGTACATGAGATTTTAATAAATTTGAAAGAGATTGTATTGAGAAGTAATCTCTATGGAGTTAGGGACGCATCCATTTGCGTCAGGGGTCCAAAATACATAACAGCTCAAGATATCATCTCACCACCTTCTGTAGAAATAGTTGATACAACACAGCATATAGCTAACCTGACAGAACCAATTGATTTGTGTATTGAATTACAAATCAAGAGAGATCGCGGATATCGTATGAAATCCACAAACGATTCTCACGATGGAAGTTATCCTATAGATATTGTATCTATGCCTGTTCGAAATGCGAATCATAGTATTCATTCTTATGGGAATGGGGATGAAAAACAAGAGATACTCTTTCTAGAAATATGGACAAATGGAAGTTTAACTCCTAAAGAAGCACTTTATGAGGCTTCTCGTAATTTGATTGATTTATTGATTCCTTTTCTACATGCAGAGGAAGAGGACATGAATTTCGAGGAAAATGAAAACAGATGGAATCTGCCCCTTTTTTCCTTTCAAGACAGATTCACTAATCTCAAGAAAAACAAAAAAGGAATTCCATTGACATGTATTTTTATTGACCAATCAGAATTGTCTTCCAGGACCTATAATTGTCTCAAAAGGTCCAATATACATACATTATTGGACCTTTTGAGTCACAGTCAAGAAGATCTTATGAAAATGGAATATTTTCGAATAGAAGATGTAAAACAGATATTGGGCACTCTACAGAAGCATTTTGCAATCAATTTACCTAAGAAAAAGTTTTCATTTTAAATCCATTGGAATTTTTTCTTTTTTTAGTTTTTAGAAATAAATAAAGAATAGAATAAGTTTTTAATCTCCGACACGGCCCATATATTTGCAGAATAGATCATAATAAGATTGATGTATCTAGGGAAGATCCCCTTCTGGATCTTCCTTAGATACCTATGTCGTGGTATTTCACGGTTTAATCAATTTGAAAAAGACCTAAAGTTAGGGATTTCTCAATAGGTAAAGTTGCTCCAATACCTAACCAAAGAGCTACTGCGGTACCGATCAAAAAGACTGTTGTAGCTACTGGACGACGAAATGGATTTTGGAATTTATTTACATTCTCCAAAAAAGGTACTGTCAATAATCCTATTGGTACTGAAACCATTAAAAGAACACCCAATAACTTATTGGGTACTGTGCGAAGTATTTGAAATACGGGAAAGAAGTACCATTCGGGTAATATTTCCAACGGAGTTGCAAACGGATCCGCTGGTTCACCGATCATTGACGGCTCTAGAACTGCTAAACCCACATTACATGCAATAGTGCCTAGAATTACTACTGGAAAAATATATAAAAGATCATTGGGCCATGCAGGTTCTCCATAATAATTATGTCCCATCCCTTTAGCCAATTTAGCTCTTAATACAGGATCATTCAAATCAGGTTTCTTTGTTATTTGGATAGGTGAATTCTTGTGGATCCATCCCCCAAAGGAACCGGACATGATAATTTTTTATCATCCGGCTCGAGCAAGAATCAAAAGAATCACAGAAATAGATCCATAGAACATAAATAGGTCCATAGAAGATCTATATTTCATACATATCTACATATATAATGTAGAATGACTCTATGTAAGAAAAGATTTATAAAATTCCATTTCCCCGAGTTTCAACGATTCATTATTAATTGCAAAGAATTCAGTTCTGGCAACAAGGAAATGCTCAATATCCAAGTAGGCTTACAAATTTGATCATGATCAAGTGCTTTTTGGATTGTCTCATGTCTTTTGGTTGGTATTTATCCCCACAACATCTCGATTGTATTACATACAAAAATACAAAATTTTTACTTGTTACTAATAAAGTCTAGCCCCTGTTCTTCTTTAGATCCCCTATTTAACTCCAATAGTATCATAGATTCAGGGTCGATGCAGAGGAAATGAATGCATCTACATACTATAAAAAACTTACTAAGATTACTATCAAATTAATACGAAATATTAATACTATAAATTAATTATAAGAAAATTACTAAAAAAAAAAAAGAAAAATCAAAAAAAGTGGAATAAATAGAACATTGGATCATTCGATTCTAGGGATCTTACGGAGCCTGTTCATGCATGACATGATTCGGGTATGATCATAGAAAATATTCTCCTCAAGCGAACCGGCCTATCCTATGCTACATAAAGGGACTGACGTGATGGTTGGATGCGGAGACACGTTAGGTTGTGAATTCCAACGTGGCGGATAAAATCATATATCTGCATGGACCAATCAATAGTTCAAGTCACACACTCCCATAATCCATCCTCTTTTATAAAAATATACTTCAACTATTTGATTCGTATCAAATAAACAATACTTCAGAGTTGAATAGAAATATCCAAATAACATGCCTTATTTTTAAATAATCCATATTTGTAGCAATGAAAGACTCTTGTTCCTCCCCGATATGATAAATTACAAATATCTATGATCTGCCTTCTCTATAAAGGACCTGAAATACCTTGCTTACGTATCATTGGAAAGTGCATTAACATAAATACGGCAGTAAGAAGAGGCAATACAAAAGTATGTAAACTATAAAAACGAGTCAAAGTAGACTGGCCCACACTAGCACTTCCACGTAATAATTCTACCAAGGGTGATCCTATTATAGGAATAGCTTCAGGCACGCCTGTTACAATTTTTACTGCCCAATAGCCAATTTGGTCCCGAGGTAAGGAATAACCAGTTACGCCAAAAGATGCGGTCAATACAGCAAGAACCACCCCTGTAACCCAAGTTAATTCGCGGGGTTTTTTAAAACCACCTGTAAGATACACACGAAATACGTGCAAGATCATCATTAGAACCATCATACTTGCTGACCATCGATGAACTGATCGAATTAACCAACCAAAGTTGACCTCAGTCATTATGTATTGAACAGAGGAAAAAGCCTCTGTAACAGTTGGACGATAGTAAAAGGTCATAGCAAAACCCGTAGCTACTTGTACTAAAAAACAAGTAAGCGTAACCCCCCCTAGACAATAAAATATGTTGACATGAGGAGGGACATATTTACTAGTTATATCATCTGCAATCGCTTGAATCTCGAGACGTTCCTCGAACCAATCATATACTTTATTGAGATAGGTAACCCAAGAAAGACTCCCCCTCTGAGAGCCGTATATGAGAATTTCATCTCGTACGGCTCAAACCGAAACACACAAATACTGGGTTCAACGGATATGGAATAGAGAGTTTCAAACTTCTTGTGGCTTAGCCGCTTGACTCGATTTGACCCAAAGATACGAAGTAAGAAAAATCCGGAATCTCTTCTTTGTGATGATAATGCTAAGAAATAAAATCTCAAGTTGGCTCATCCATCTTTCGTTATGTTAATCGTGACAGGCCTCTTGAATCTTCTCTTCCCTATCTTTTTTTTTGTTTGATAGGAATTCTCTTGTTGAGACCCTATGAATCAATTGAAACCTCAGATTCATACTAGAACCACGATGATTTAAGAAAGCCAAAACTAACCTCAAAGGTTTTCTGAGTAAAAACCATTTGATCATCACTTCTTCAATGAATGTAATAACTCAACAAAATATAGAGAAAGAGGTTTATTTTGGTCAAAAGAAGTATGAAAGAAAAAATTGTTTTATTTATAAAAGACCTATTTCCATTTTTTTTAATCCGGTTGCGAGGTCTGAATAATAGGTATGAATCATAGTTCAAATATTTCTTTTCTTGATCTATTCTATATAGTCCGTGCTTCAGAGACTATAATAAATATCTGACGAGGTAGAATCATCTTGATAGAGATGACAGGTCCATTCTCTGTATTATCAATAGGATCAATTATAACAAGTCACACGCTCATATTCCGGAAATGAAATATCGAAACAAATAAATTTCACGATCGAACTACCAGAATGAAATCCAAGTCTTAGGTAATATTAAGTTGAAGTATTAAGTATTTTAAGCATTAAGTAAGTATAAGTAAAATACTCTTTTTTGATTGAAAAACTAGGACTTCCTAGTTTTTATGAACTAATTCATTGAAATTCCATCCAGTAAAACAGATGAATTATAAATTTCTAAAATAATAGATAGAAATATTGCAAATAGAGCCATTGCAACTCCCATAAGTGGTGTAGTCCCCCACCCTGGAGCTACTTTTCCATATTCCGAATTCAATGGTTTCAATAAACTCCCTACGCCAGTTCGTCTTGGCCCAGATCTAGAACTACTCTCAACGGTTTTTGTAGCCATAAATCCTCTTTCATCATGGGTTAAAATCTGTTGACTTTGTATACCATTCCGTTGTAGTTGTAAATAAACGACATTATCGTGATCCTTTATGATCTTGAAATTATCGAAAAAATGGAAACAGCAACCCTAGTCGCCATCTCCATATCCGGGTTACTTGT